ATAGAGGAAATAAGAAAAAGATCTTTTTTTTTTCGTTCCTATTCTTCTTTTTGAAAAAAAAATAAGGGGGGGTTTCAAAAAAAGGATTATTTCGTTCCTGATAGTCATTTTTGAATCTGTGAATAGGAGTATACTCTGAATCGGAATCGTGGGTAGTACTGCTTGATCATTTCTACTAACTTAAAGCCCCAATTACTATTCTTTTTATGTTATGTAAAAATTCCTTTTGGATAATTTACATAAAAAATCTCCATTACTAATCCTTTATGTATTTTGGTGTTCCTAACCATCCACTGATTTTTGCTCAATCACCCGTTATGGTAATACATAGAAACGATAGTGAAAACTCTATGTGGTTGATCTTTTGAGTTGAGCCCGCTTCAAGCCAGGATGACTAATCAACCAATCTTGGGGTAAAAGTCTTGCTTCTATTTACTTTTTTTTTTTATTCTTGTACGTAGGAAATGAGACTCAATCTTTTTACTGCTAATTTCTAAGCTGTTTTCTTTCACTCATACAACTATCTGATTTAGGTCATCAAACTGAATGATGAATAAAAAAAGGAGATATCTATTCAATTTCTTTTCGAAAAAGAAAGGAATAAAGAAAAGTTTCTGTTTTAACGAATCGCACGTAGAGATATTGATAACACACAAAGGGTTAATGGTATTTCATAACTAATCGATTGAGCAGCGGCTCGTAGACCACCTAAAAAAGAATATTTATTATTTGATCCATATCCTGACATAAGGAGTCCAATGGGAGCAATACTGGAAATGGCAATCCATAAAAAAACACCGATATTGAGATCAGATAAAACAAGGTGATAACTAAAAGGAATTACTGAATAACTTAGTAAAATTGATATAACTGCTATGGATGGTCCTATACTGAATAAACGAGTATCTCCTCTAGATGGAAAAAGATTCTCTTTGAAAATAAGTTTTGTCCCATCTGCTAAAGCTTGAAGAATTCCCCAAGGACCGGCGTATTCGGGACCAATACGTTGTTGTATTCCTGCAGATATTTCTCTTTCTAACCACACAATTACGAGTACACCTATTGTGATTCCCAATACAAGAGTCAAAATAGGGAAAAACATCCCTATGATTCCATAGACTTCTTTTAAAGATTCCAATCTAGAAAAAGAATTTATATCTTGTACTTCTGTTGTATCAATTATCATTTTAACGATCAACTTCTCCCATAATGATATCTATGCTACCTAGTATTGTCATAATATCGGCCAATTTCATTCTTTTAACTAACTGAGGAAGAATTTGCAAATTAATAAAACCAGGTGGACGAATTTTCCACCTCCAAGGAAAACCACTCTGATCTCCTATTAAAAAAATTCCCAATTCTCCCTTTGGGGCTTCAACTCTTACATAAAGTTCTTGCTTCGGTAATTCAAAAGTAGGAGAAGGTTTTTTACTAATGAATCGATATTCAAAATCATTCCATTCTGTATCCCTTTCTCTAGCAAAGAATCGGGTTTCTAAATTCTCATAGGGTCCCCCTGGAATTCTTTCCAGAGCCTGTTGAATAATTTTTATCGATTCCCTCATTTCAGCGATTCGGACTAAATAGCGAGCTAATGAATCTCCTTCTTTTTGCCAATGGATTTCCCAATCCAATTCGTCGTAACATTCATAATGATCAACTTTACGAAGATCCCATTGGATTCCGGAAGCTCGTAGCATTGGTCCCGATAAACCCCAATTTATTGCTTCTTCTGGACCAATAATGCCTACCCCCTCAACTCGTTCTAAAAAAATAGGATTTCGCATAATAAGTTTTTGATATTCAGAAACCGCTGTTAAAAAATAATCACAGAAATCCAAACATTTATCTATCCATCCATAAGGTAGATCGGCCGCTACTCCTCCGATACGAAAATAATTATGCATCATTCTCATACCGGTGGAAGCTTCGAATAGATCATATACTAATTCTCTTTCTCTGAAAATATAGAAAAAAGGAGTCTGTGCACCAATATCTGCCATAAAGGGGCCAAGCCATAACAGATGAGAAGCTATACGACTCAACTCTAACATAATTACTCTGATATAACTGGCTCTCTTAGGTACTTGAATGTTTCCCAACTGTTCTGGTCCATTTACGGTTATTGCTTCTGTGAACATAGTAGCTAAATAATCCCAACGTGTTACATAAGGCAGATATTGTATAACTGTTCGATTTTCCGCAATTTTTTCCATTCCTCTGTGTAAATAACCCAATATTGGTTCACAATCAATAACATCTTCGCCATCTAGAGTAAGGATGAGCCGAAGAACACCATGCATTGATGGGTGGTGAGGTCCCATATTGACTATCATGAGGTCTTTTCTTGTAGTTGTTACATTCATAGGTTATTCCTCGATTCATTCTTTCATGAATTGCTGAAAATGAAAAGAAGTTCATTAAAATTCAAGATCTAATAAAAAAATCAAATAATTCAAATTCCTTTTTCAATTAACGAGTTTTTGATTCCCGAATATCCAGCTGACTAATTAATTCTTTATAATGTACTCTATTTTTCTTTGACAAATAAGAGAGCAGTCGTTGGCGTTTTCCCAGGATTTTACGTAGACCTCTCTGAGATAAATAGTCTTTTCTGTGCAATTCCAAATGTGAAGTCAGTCTTCGTATCTTATTGGTGAAATGAAATACTTGAAATTCAACGGACCCCCTGTTTTCTTCTTTTTCTTCTTGTGAAATAACTGAAATGAATGAATTTTTTACCATAAAACGGATTTTCTATCCTCTTTTTTTTTTATGGATTTTACTGATCAGTAAGAATAATGCTAGTCATTTTAATTTGGTATACACAATAATCTTAATTTCTTTATGAACTCCTAATTTTATCAAATAAAATTAATCAATCCAATTTTCTTTTCAATTTTATTCGTATAGGAATAGGAATATGAAAATTCGTATAGGAATAGGAAAGGATGATCTATTTCTACATTTCGAAAAGATAAAAAATTTTGGATCTAATCTAATAATAAAATAAAAAATAAGAAGATTCCGTTAATCATTTATAGATCTATTGGATATTGATACATGCATTGATCATGTATCAGACTGGAAGGTAAGACAATGCATGGGTGCAACTATTTGTTTCATATACCATACATATATGGTACAGAATATATATGAAAAACGCATCATTAACAAATTTGCAATCGTGGATACATATTTATCCTTATCATACTGAAGCGGCTCCCATTATTGGTATCAAACCAATATCGATTCATACAAGATAAATCTTCTAATTGAGAATTAGGACAAAGAACGAACTTTAATTTAATTAGTTTCTTTTTATCAAAATGTTTTCTTTTATCCAAAACAAAGTTTTTTACGTTGTTGCAAAATACTGGATTTTTATGAATACCATCTCTCTTCCGTGAATTGAAACAAATTAGAATTCTTAATTCTTTACGTCCTTTAGTGGATAAAACTTTTTCGGGAACAAAGAACAAATCATAATGATTTTTGTATCTATTTTCAGCCATTCTTTGATGTCTTTCAATGGATTTATCCAAATTAATCTTAGCAATATAGCTTTTTTCTCGGTATCTTTGATTAATTTGGGGCTTACTCTTATGAACCAATGAAATATTTAGACTTTGGTACATAATAAATTGTCCGTCATTTTTTATAGACAAACGAACTGGTTCGATAATTAATATACCCTTTTTCATTAATTCTGTAAGAGTTAAATCCTTTTGAATCATCAGAATATCTAAACTCATTTCTCCCCTTTGAATAGAGGATATAGCAATTTCTCTTGGATTTATCAGTCTAAGTAGGAGACAATATACTTTGATATTATTGATCATTCTTTGATTTAAAGAATCATCCCATCTCAATTGAAAACGTAAATACCTTTTTAGGAAGAAATTAAGTTCTGCTTCCGTGTTGCTCTTATATTGCTTTTTCTTTATACGTTTTTTCATATCTGAGCTTGCATAATCTTCTTCAATAGCTTTTTCTTGGTTTGAGAGAAGTGATCCAAGGTTCGCTTGATTTTGTGCATCTGATTCAAGATTATCTCGACTTGCGGATTCTTTTTCTTCTTGATTTCGATTCTCTAATTTAATCAATTTTTTTTCATTCGAAAATAGAAAAAGATTCCTTTTGTTCTTTCTAGTGATGTTTTTATTTTCACTACCATTTTCATTAAAATTTAAAAGAAGTAGTTGGATTGGTATGATCCACGGTCTCATAATATATGCATTATAAAGCAGCACAAATTCTGGAAAGAACCAAAGTTTCAGATTCGATATGGGACGACTTAGTATTTCTTCATTCATTCCGATCCAATCAAAAAGGTCTTTTTTTTTGTTGGATGCCGTAATTCCTCTATTTTGGGAAATTTTAAGATAAAAAAGACCTTTTTGATCCATTTTATCAATTATTTGATAATTATTAATCCCAGTATTAGTATTTTTATTACCATTGGTATCGATATCGATCCAGGACTCAATATCGACTTTATTTCGAAGACAAAAATCGAAAATTCTCCAATCAAAATATTTTCTATCTGTAAATTTATCCAGATTCATAATAGCATCATCTTCTAAATTAATAGGAATAATACCTCCTGTCATATCAACGAATTTACCCTTTTTATATATCTTATTGTAATTATAACAAATCTCTTGTTTATTATTTAAACGTAATGGTGATACAAAAATATGTGAATCCTTCTTATTTTCATAATTAATCGATTTATATGAAAAAAGGTCATATTTATAGTATTGTTGAAAGTTATATTTTGAATTTGATTCAAAATCATTTAATTTTTTGTAATTAATTAATATTAATCGATCTTTTTCATCTGAATGCTTTTTGTTTAAATCTTTATTTTGCACTATACGGGTTTGATTGAATCTATTTCGCCATTTGTGTGGTACTAATCGATACCATCTAATCGGAGATAAATCATATTGATAATGAACCCTTAACCAGTTTTTCCATTGAATCATTCCCGAATTCCAAATATTTTTATGTTTTAATTCAGAATGAAAAATTCCTTGTGTTTCAAAATAATCCTTTATTTTATTCTTAAGAAAAAGAGATGTTCCGTGATATTGATATTGACGGACATATCTTAACTTATACAAGTTACGAATTTGCGTTTGATATAATTGGTAAAATACATATGCTTGTGAGAATGAGGATAAAAAAATCTTTGATTTTTTATTACTAATATCCGAAATTGATTTTTTTATAGTCCAAATAAAACGAATTGTATTTTTATTTCTTTTATCAATTTTTTCTTTATTTCTTTCATTATTGTAAATGTATTTATCAATCATTTTTTTTGAATTATCAAAAAAAAGTTGTGTAGTGATCCTCGAAATATTAATGATACAGAGAAGGATATCTATGTATATCCTTTCAATTAAAAATTTGAAAAAAGAATATGATTTGTGGATTAATCGAACATTTCTTCTTTTGAATTTCTTTAATTTCTGCCAAATATTTTTTATTGATGCTAATAGTTTAGTAGGATAACTTCTTTTATTATAACTAATATTTATATTGATTTCCGGAGTTAAAAATCCTTTCTTCTTATCTTTTGTAATTTTTTCTATTTGATTCCTGATTGTGCTGGTTCTATCAGCCAGATCTTTCATTTTTTTTTCTGTCAAATTCATAAATAGAATTTGAATGGACGATTCATTAATCATCCCATTACTGATTATCCCATCTTTTTCTTTTTTAGTTTCACTCAATTCATATATTTCTCTTAATCCAAATAATTGAATTGGGTTTCTTTTTGAAAGTTCTTTTATTATTCCTTTTAAAAATAGAATGTTTTTCATGACCCATTTTTTTCTTTCTTTTGAAAGGTTTAAAAAAAAATGGATTCTTTCTTTTAAAACCTGTATAACTAAAAAAGAATTCTTTTGCAATTTGATAATTTTTTTTCTGAGTTCTTTAAAAATGGGTTCAAAAAATGAACGTTGTTTTCTGGGAGAACCAAAAGGAAGTTCAGTTTCCATTCCCCAAACTGTTAAAAAACAAAAATCGTTTTTTTGCCCTTTATTTCTCAGCGGATCTTTCTGGGGGGGTGACACCTTAGATCTGTGCCAAGGTTTAAGGCAAAAAGGAAATAGGATCTTTATCTGAATACCGTCTGTCAACCAATTTTTTGGAAATTCGGTTTCTGATAATTGAACACCATTATAGGTGCATTTAACATGCATTTCTCTATTCCAATCTTTTAAGTCCTCGGACCACTCGGGAAATTGAAATAATAACATACGGGCTATATTTTTAGCTATTATCAATGAAGGGAATAGAATATATTTTCTAAGAAAAGATTGGGTTACTAATAGGGATCCTCTTATTACTTGAACAAATAAAATGCTATCCCAGGCTTCCGCTATTTCTATTCGTGCTTTCTCTTCTCTTTTGTATTCTTCTCTTTTTTCTTCCTCTTTTTTTTTCTCACTTTCTTTTGTCTTTTCCTCCGTATAATCCGAAATTCTTAATTCTGTTGTTTTTTTATACATCCAGTTTTTCAAAATTAATTTTATCATCCCGGAGATATCAAAAGAAAAAAGGGGTTTGTCTATTCTGTCCAAAAAAAGAGTAGAATGCACATTTGCTTGAAAGAATTCACAAGTAACTGTTTTACGTCTTTGAGCACGCATAGAGCCTTTGATTATGTCTCGACGAAAATCCGATTGTTGTGAATAACGTATCAAAGCCACTTCGTCGGCTTGATCAGGATTATTAGTATTTTTGCTATTAGCATCAGTATTTTGATGGTTATCAGTAAAAATCACTACACGTTTGGCTTTTCTGGAACGAATCTGATGATCCTCTGCCACGTTTTCTTCGTTTTCTCCCTCCTGTTGTTCCAAATCGTTGATTAATTTGTATGACCACGGAGGAACTTTTTTACTTATTTCTTTTATTCCAATAGATTTTTTTTTACTTCTTTTAGTCTTGGGCTCAGTTATAACTGCGTTGAAGAAAATTTTCAAAATTTTTATTTGATCTTCTGAATTAATTCTTCCTTGTTCAGTTTCTGGGAATGGAAATAAATAAAGTTTTTTTTCTGTTGATAATGAATTTCTATCAAATGCATCTATTTGTTTTTCCAAGTTTTCCTGATCAGTATTAAAAAGTATAACATGAATCTTATTTATCCAACCTGTCTCGATGTAATTTTTTATAGAAATTTTATTTAGGATTGGGGATGAAAAAAAGAATTTGACCCTTCCACGACAGGGCCCTTTCAAAAAAGGATCATATATTTTAGGCAAGTATTCTTTTTTATTTTCATCATTACACAATCTAATTATTTTTTCGAGTACATCTAGAGTAATGGATCCTTTATTTCGAGTTTCCATTCGATTTCTAAATTCTTTGCTCAAGTTGTTCTTTTTTTGTTCATTGGTATAAATCCAATGATCATACAATTTATCAGAGGGTAGTTTTTCTCTTGTCAACAAAGAAATTTTTTTTTGTATCATT